ATAGACGGCTCATTGGGATAGATATAGATGAACAATACCCCCCCTGGAACCGTATAGGAAGTTTTCTCCTCGTACGGCTCGAGAAAATATGATTTAATTCGAAGTTTTGCCTATGTATCTAATTCTAATAAATAATAAATTAAATGACAAATGGACCTATAAAATGAATATCAATTAGACTATGATTTCAGTCTTTTTCTTCTTGAAAAATGAAAAAGAAAAAGTTCGTACTCATAACTCAAATCGGATAACTCTTAAATAGCTAAAAGGAAAATCTTTAGTCAATTTCATTTATTGAGTAGTCTTTACTCCCTTTCGTTTATCCCGGTTAAACTATTTCAAATTCTATTTGGATTCTTTAGTCGGATCCAGTTATTGAGACTATCGAGAGAATTAACAATTACAAAGGGTGTTTCCTTGTTTTTAAACCCTTTATTCTTATTTTTAATCATTGGGTTTAGACATTACTTCGGTGCTTCTTAATCCTTTCAAAGTGGTAGCAACATACCCTTTTTGATTTCTTTCTATCAAAGAATCCTATGGATGGTTGATTCTAGCATGATACACGTTGAATCGAAAATTTTGGATCAATTTCAACAAGTTTTGCTTTTGAATTGGAAACTTGCTCGAATTGGATCCTTTCAATTTTCCATATATTTACGAAGTTGTTCCAGTTGATTGGCATTAACCCTAGATCCTTGCCCCTGAGAAATGAATTAATACTTTCTGTTCGAGCTCCATCATGGACTATTTACATTACAACCCGACAAAAAATGAAGGGTTCAAGTGTAACAGAACAAACAATGTCGAGCCAAGAGCACCTCATTCCTAGACAAATTTAAAATGATGGATGTAAAAATCCACAATGGGTCATATCCTTCAAGTCGCACGTTGCTTTCTACCACATCGTTTCAAACGAAGTTTTACCATAACATTCCTCTAATTTGGAACCGGTATACCGGTATGGAATTGATTCAATCATGGAATCATGAATAGTCATCGGTTCAGCTGTCCATAGACATCGTAATCTATACCTTTTCTTCTATATATGAATATATGAAACAAGATTTTTCTGAAAAAATCTTAGTAAGACAACATTTTGAACATATTTAACATACTAATTACTAATAGAATATATAGATAATAGAAAGAAAAAAGAAATCTATATATAGAAATATATAAATAAAATAATTAAATTAAAATAATATTAATTTATATTAATAATAATTATAGATATATATTAATATAAATAAAAATGAATAAGTTTTTGAATCTACATTTTCAAGTGACTTAATAGGATAAATTAAATGATTTTCTACTTTTTCAAAGATTCCAAATCATTAAAAATTTTTCTAAGTGAAATTCACTATTTAATTTAAATTAAACATCATTATTTCATTTGATTGGATTTGAAGAAAATTGGACAAAAAGCATCGCCTTTGATCTTTATAGGAAGATCAGTCTTTCTTTTTGAATTGACTCATCACTAATTTCAAATAAAAATTTGAAATAGATCAAAGAAAAAAAGAAAGAAATCCATTTTTTTTCATGAGAATGAGATGTAGAAAAAAAAATGTAAGTTAAGATTTGAATTTTGATTTTTTTAATAAGATTACGAAAATCAAAATCGAAAAAAAAATAGGGAAGGTTTCTCATATCTATCAGATAGACTGAACAATTGTCACTGTTTGTTATAGATATAGTATAAATACCATACTATAGAACATGGAACTTGATCGTTTGTTAATGAAATTCAAGCAGATACAGATGCTTAAATTTCTAATTAATATAGCCTATGCCTATCCACCCCCCACTTTTTTTTATATTATAATATAGTTTATATGGGAATAATGCAGTATAAAAAGTGGATCCGCGCTGGGACGGAAGGATTCGAACCTCCGAATAGCGGGACCAAAACCCGTTGCCTTACCACTTGGCCACGCCCCATTTCGATTGCTAATCGACACTAAGAAACAATAATATTGTTATTGGTTGTTTGTCAACTACAGCCCAAATAAATATCTAAATATATATCTAGATATAGAATCTATCTATAGAATATAGATCTTCTATATCTATAGAATAATAGAATAGACCGGTACTAGGATTTTGATACATATAGATACAGAATTCAACTTAATTTATTGATCATTACATAGAATTCAATTAAGATATTGTATGAAAGTATGATTTCTTCTATTCTCCTTTGAGAATTGGAGAATTTTTGGTTGGATGGATTCAAAGAAAAGAAGGATTTTTGTCTATCTTACCTTACTTTCTTTTTCCTTATATCAAAAAGGCAACCAAAATGCAATTATCTCCAAGAACAAAATGTCTGTTATGCTTAATATCGTTAGTTTGATCTGTATTTGTATTAATTCGCCCCTTTATTCGAGTAGTTTTTTCTTCGGCAAATTGCCTGAAGCCTATGCTTTTTTGAATCCAATCGTAGATGTTATGCCAGTCATACCTCTGTTTTTTTTTCTCTTAGCTTTTGTTTGGCAGGCTGCTGTAAGTTTTCGATAAGATCCTAAATAATAATATCCTAGAAAATGCATGATTTCCTCGAGAAAAAATTCTAACAATTGATAAAATAAAATCAGATAAGTTTTATAGTATAAATCCCTGATTCATACATTGAAATTCGTGGATAGTCGCCATAAATCAGGCTTACCCCCATTTCCTCGTTTTTGAGCCTTCCAGCCATCCAGTCAAAGACCCTAACCCTATTAGGGTCTCTCACAATATCTAAATTTGGATATAAACGCAATTTTTTAATGAAAAACAAATGCATTTGTGACAATACATTTCTAGAAAAAACCTCATTTCTTGGTATCAAAATAGGATATGTGGTAGAAAAATGGAAGATCTATTTTCTTTTTTTTTCTAAAAAATCATCTTGGAGATTGTGTAATGCTTACTCTGAAACTCTTCGTTTATACCGTAGTGATATTTTTTGTTTCTCTTTTTATCTTTGGATTCCTATCTAATGATCCGGGGCGTAATCCTGGACGTGAAGAATAAAATACAAAAGGTTTCCTTGGTTAATTTTCAAATTTTATTAGGATTTTATCTATTCACACGTTTCACTAAGATTTTCAAAATTTGAAAAAAAAAAAGAAATCAAAAATAATATAAATAAATTAAAGTTATATAAATAAATAAAGTCATCAACGGAAACGGAAAGAGAGGGATTCGAACCCTCGGTACGAATAACTCGTACAACGGATTAGCAATCCGACGCTTTAGTCCACTCAGCCATCTCTCCCGATTGAAAAAGAGAATTACTACATTACACATAATCTAAATCTAAAGAGTTTTTTTTTATCTCTTTTCTTTCTCTATTCTATTATTTCTATATAGAGAGATCCACGAATCAGGAATTTCCTTTATCTAATATCTAAAAGATGGACTCGACCGCGCCAACAATCGAACTAAAAAAAATAACCAAGACCTCTTTGTGTTGATTTTGTTCGAAAGGCCCTTCTTATTCTCACGGCCCGGCCTGGTCATTACCTAGCCGGGCTCTTTTTTTTTGTTCCAACAAATTAGAATTATAGATAAATAATGATTTATCTGATTTGAAAGCAAAAAGGACTTTTTATTATATATATTATAATTATATTCAATTGAATATAAAATATTCAAGCAACGACAATAAAGAAGAAATACTATTTACATTCTTTTCTTGTTATACTTATTCTATTTTACCCGAACTAAAAAAGAAACTATCAATTCTTCCACAATACATTTTTTCCGTTATGATTTTAGTGTTTTTTTGATCCGTATCTAACTTCTTCAGCAAAAGAGAAAACTTTATTTATTTAACTTTAATTTCAATTTTGAATTAAATTGAAATAAATATTTCAATAAATAATTAAATGGAGCCTCTTTTCCAAATCTCATTAAATTTGAATCTACTCGTGAAAAAGTCCAGCACTCTACATTTTGACAATTCTTTGATAATCCTATCTTGATCATGCTCAATTATCTTGCTAGACAAAAGGTCCATTTGTATACAATAATCATATTGTAGCGGGTATAGTTTAGTGGTAAAAGTGCGATTCGTTCTATTAACCCCTAATAGTTAAAGGGTCTTTCGGTTTTATTCATATTCCGATCAAAAACTTTATTTCTTAAAAGGGTTTAATCCTTTACCTCTCAATAAGAAATTCGAGAAAAAAATACGGATTCTCGTGATTTGTATCCATGAATCACTTATAAATTAAATTGAAAAGTTGGATTATGAAATTGCGAAACATAATTTTTGAATTGGACCAAGACTTACAATTGAATAAGTATGAGTAAAAGATCCATGGCTAAAGATAAAAGATCGATTTCTAATCGTAACTAAATCCTCCATTTTTCTTTCTAAAAAAAGAAATTGGAGCAAAATAGCTATTCAGCGATGACTTTGGTTTACTAGAGACATCGGCGTATTGTTTTAGCTCGGTGGAAAAAAATCCTTTTCCTTAGGATCCTCTGAAATAGAAATAGAGAACGAAGTAACTAGAAAGATTGTCAAAATCACCTTCTCCTAGAAGGATCATCTAGAAAGCAATTCATTTTTTTGTATTCAAATAAAAAGCTGACGTAGGTGTTATGGGTATAATTTTGTTCATTTTGTTCACATCTTAGATCTAAGAATTGACTCTCCTTCCATAAAGGAGCCGAATGAAACCAAAGTTTCATGTTCGGTTTTGAATTAGAGACGTTCAAAGCACTGAATCGACGTCGACTATAACCCCTAGCCTTCCAAGCTAACGATGCGGGTTCGATTCCCGCTACCCGCTTTTTCTTTTTTTCTAAATATTCTATTAGAATTCTATTCTAAAATATAGATAATATATTTTATTATGATTTGAGATTTCATTACGGTTAGTGAATCATTGAATATACAATTCCAAAAATGATTTCACGTATAATCCGACTTTTTTGTTTTCAACTCAAGAAAAATCAAAATACGAAAAAATAAGAATGAACGGCGTCCATTGTCTAAT